GGAGGAAGCTGTGACACGTTCACTAAAAAAAAATCCGTTTGTAGCGAATAATTTATTAAAAAAAATAAATAAGCTTAACACAAAAGCAGAAAAAGAAATAATAATAACCTGGTCCCGGGCATCTACCATTATACCCATAATGGTCGGCCATACTATTGCTATCCATAATGGAAAGGAACATTTACCTATTTATATAACAGATCGTATGGTAGGACACAAATTGGGAGAATTTGCACCTACTTTAAATTTCCGAGGACATGCAAAAAGCGATAATAGATCTCGTCGTTAAAAAACATTTGTTTATGTATAATAATATATATAGATATTTATTATAGATATTTATCATTGATTAGTAGGAGGCGAACTTTATGTTAAATAAGAGAACAACAGAAGTATACGCTTTAGGTCAACATATATCTATGTCTGCTCACAAAGCGCGAAGAGTAATTGATCAAATTCGTGGGCGTTCCTACGAGGAAACACTTATGATATTAGAACTCATGCCTTATCGAGCATGTTATCCAATTTTTAAATTAGTTTATTCTGCAGCAGCAAATGCTAGTTTCAATATGGGTTCGAATGAAGCAAATTTAGTCATTAGTAAAGCCGAAGTCAATGAAGGTACTATCGTGAAGAGATTAAAACCTCGCGCTCGAGGGCGTAGTTTTGCGATACAAAAACCTACCTGCCATATAACTATTGTAATGAAAGATATATCCTTAGATGAATATATAGATACCGACTCTATTACATGGTCACAAAAACCTAAATGGAAAAAAAAGCATACAACTATGTCGTATTATGATATGTATAGTAATGGGGGAACATGGGACAAAAAATAAATCCAATTGGTTTCAGACTTGGTACAACCCAAGGTCATCATTCCCTTTGGTTCGCACAACCAAAAAATTATTCTGAGGGTCTGCAAGAAGATCAAAAAATAAGAAATTATATCCAGAATTATGTACAAAAAAATATGAAAACATCTTCTGGCATCGAGGGAATTGCACGTATAGAGATTCAAAAAAGAATCGACCTGATCCAAATCATAATCTATATGGGATTTCCAAAAATCTTAATTGAAAGTCGACCCCGAGGAATCGAAGAATTACAGATGAATTTACAAAAAGAATTTCATTCTGTAAATCGAAAACTTAACATTGCTATCACACGAATTGAAAAGCCTTATGGAAACCCTAATATTCTTGCAGAATTTATAGCCGGCCAATTAAAAAATAGAGTTTCTTTTCGCAAAGCAATGAAAAAGGCTATAGAATTAACTGAACAAGCAGATACAAAAGGAATTCAAGTGCAAATTGCAGGACGTATCGACGGAAAGGAAATTGCGCGTGTTGAATGGATCAGAGAGGGTAGGGTTCCACTACAAACCATTCGAGCTAGAATTGATTATTGTTCCTATACAGTTCGAACGATCTATGGGGTATTAGGTATCAAAATTTGGATATTTATAGACGGGGAATAATAAACCTTTATTCCCTTTGCATTCTATCCAGCGATGGAACAAAAAATGAGAAATTCGTTTCTTCTTTTTCTTTTCTGTTCAATAAAAAAAAATGAACAATTATAATTCTATAGGGTTGAATAAAAATTCAATTAATCTTTTGATAAAATTGCTATGCTTAGTGTGTGACTCGTTGGTTTTTTGAGAGTTAGTATAAAAAACCAGCCCCGTGGTATAAACAAATAACTATAGAAGTAATAACCAACTCATCACTTCGTATTATCTGGATCCAAAGAATCAGTCAAGATATGATATATTGTTCATATTGTTGTAGCAACTGAAATCTTTTTTTTTTTTTTTTTTAATATGCTTCTAAGTTGTCAATCGAAATAAAAAAGAAAGGGTATGGATAAATGGAAGGATGAGAGAAAGAAAGAAAAAGAATATTGATGATATAGAATTCCAATATGTAAGGTCTATGAGTCATCTCAGAAAAAAGCTGTGTAATAAAGCATCAATACGGATTCATCATTAAATGGATCTGCTCATCGAAGAAAAAATAAAGAGCTTCGAGCCAATAAAGGCTAAGAATATTGACTCAAGAACTAATAGCTCCATTGTAGAATTCAGACCTAACCATTAAGTAAGAAGCGATGGGAACGATGGAACCTGTGAATTCAAAAGATTCTAGTGAAAATGAATTCGAATGATTCATGGATCGGGATGGCGGAACCGACCAGAGACAATTCATCTATTCGGAAAAGTTATGAACTAATGATAGAACTGAAATAGAAATTGAAAGAGTAAATATTCGCCCGCGAAAATTTTATTTTCTTGGATTGCTAAATTTGGGTCAATCCAATATGATAAAGAGTAAAACAAAAGAAAGATTCGTTTTAACATTCTAAAATAGATAAATATAAGAAAAAAATAGTTATTTAATAAGTTATTTAATATATTTAGTTATCTATACAAACAAGATATACAAATTCATAATAGATTTGATCTAGATTAAATGAAATCCATGATTCAGTATATTACTTATTAAATACATGTATATCTTCATTCAAATTATATTTTATCTGAATTGAATTCAAAATCTTTGAATTGAATTCAAAATCTTTAATTTGAATTCATTTTATTCGCGAGGAGCTGGATGAGAAGAAACTCTCACGTCCGGTTCTGTAGTAGAGATGGAATTCAAAACAAACCATCAACTATAACCCCAAAAGAACCAGATTCCGTAAACAACATAGAGGAAGAATGAAGGGAATATCTTATCGAGGTAATGATATTTGTTTTGGTAAATACGCTCTTCAGGCACTTGAACCTGCTTGGATCACATCTAGACAAATAGAAGCAGGTCGACGAGCAATGACACGAAATGCACGTCGCGGTGGAAAAATATGGGTCCGTATATTTCCAGATAAACCAGTTACAGTAAGACCCGCAGAAACACGTATGGGTTCAGGTAAAGGCTCTCCCGAATATTGGGTAGCTGTTGTTAAACCAGGTCGAATACTTTATGAAATGGGTGGAGTAACAGAAAATATAGCCAGAAGGGCTATTTCAATAGCAGCGTCCAAAATGCCTATACGAGCTCAATTCATTATTTCGGGATAAAAAAGAAATAGGCCTTGGGTAAAAAAAAATAGCGGGTGCAGGTTTCTTTTTTTGGACAAACAATATTTCTTTTTTTCTTCGACCTTTGTATTGTAAAAAACAGATAAAAAAAAAAAAAAAAAAAAAAAATGATATGATTCAACCTCAGACCCATTTGAATGTAGCAGATAACAGCGGGGCTCGAGAATTGATGTGTATTCGAATCATAGGAGCTAGCAATCGTCGATATGCTCGTATTGGTGACGTTATTGTTGCTGTGATCAAAGACGCAGTTCCAAACATGCCTCTAGAAAGATCAGAAGTGGTCAGAGCTGTAATTGTCCGTACTTGTAAAGAACTTAAACGTGACAACGGTATGATAATACGATATGATGACAATGCTGCAGTTGTGATTGATCAAGAAGGAAATCCAAAAGGAACGCGAGTTTTTGGTGCGATTGCCCGAGAATTGAGACAGTTCAATTTTACTAAAATAGTTTCATTAGCTCCCGAGGTATTATAAAATGAGACCACGATATGATTATATTATAATTATAGTAGGGTATTTAAAAGAAATAGATTAAGATTCATTTAGTAGATTTTGTCTCACGTATATACCTTTCAAAATTAATATTCATAAACAAATACGTAAAAAAAAAAAAAAAAAGAAAAACATGTTGATTATATCCAAATTTGGAGGCACCAATAATTTTAATTAATCATGGGTAGTGATACTATTGCTGACATAATAACCTCTATACGAAATGCCGATATGTATAGAAAAAGCGTGGTTCGAGTAGCATCTACTAATATCAGCCAAAGTATTGTTAAAATACTTTTACGAGAGGGTTTTATCGAAAACGTGAGAAAACATCGAGAAAACAACAAATCTTTTTTGGTTTTAACCCTACGACATAGACGGAATAGGAAAAGGACTTATAGAAATCTTTTAAATTTAAAACGGATCAGTCGGCCGGGTCTACGAATCTATTCTAACTATCAAAGAATTCCTAGAATTTTAGGTGGGATGGGGATTGTAATTCTTTCTACCTCTCGGGGTATAATGACAGACCGAGAGGCTCGACTAGAAAGAATAGGCGGAGAAATTTTGTGTTATATATGGTAATCCTTCTAATATTCGAATTCAATACGAAACTTCTTATTTGTGAAAAAGAAAAGAGAAGGGGTGGGTTGTATAGTGGGTTGTCTAATAGGGTTCTTCCTCCACTAGTTGATACTTCAAGGGGGTTTTACCTGTAATGAAAGAACAAAAATGGATTCATGAAGGTTTAATTACTGAATCGCTTCCCAACGGCATGTTCCGGGTTCGTTTAGATAATGAAGATATGATTCTAGGTTATGTTTCAGGAAAGATCCGACGTAGTTTTATACGGATACTACCAGGAGATAGAGTCAAAATTGAAGTAAGTCGTTATGATTCAACCAGAGGTCGTATAATTTATCGACTCCGCAACAAAGATTCGAAAGATTAGGTGTTTTTTCAACTTCACTATTGATTTCGTAGGAATATGATTCGAAATGGAAAATTTCAAGAAACTTATTTTCTTCCAAGATTCCAAGAAGTGAATTAAAAATTAAAGTAAGGAGTGGGAAATATGAAAATAAGAGCTTCTGTTCGTAAAATTTGTGAAAAATGTCGACTAATTCGTCGTCGGGGACGAATTATAGTAATTTGTTCCAACCCAAGACATAAACAAAGACAAGGATAATCAGCCTCGTTAAAGACCCGATATAAAAATAAGAAGGGGATGGGATCTGTTTTGACATGAAATGGATATATCCATATATCTCTGACTCAAATTTATGAGATGATAAAATATGGCAAAAGCTATACCGAAAAAAGGTTCACGTGGGCGTATTGGTTCACGTAAGAGTACACGTAAAATACCAAAGGGGGTTATTCATATTCAAGCAAGTTTCAATAATACCATTGTGACTGTTACAGATGTACGGGGGCGAGTGGTTTCTTGGTCCTCTGCCGGTACTTGTGGCTTCCGAGGTACAAGAAGAGGGACGCCATTTGCTGCTCAAACCGCAGCGGGAAATGCTATTCGTGCAGTAGTAGATCAAGGTATGCAACGAGCAGAAGTCATGATTAAAGGTCCCGGTCTCGGAAGAGACGCAGCATTACGAGCTATTCGCAGAAGTGGTATACTATTAACTTTCGTACGGGATGTAACCCCTATGCCACATAATGGCTGTAGACCCCCGAAAAAAAGACGTGTGTAGAAATAAAAATTGAAGATATTTCAATAGCAAGAGAAACAAGAGAAATAAATGATTCAATGATCTGATCAAATAATATTATTATGGTTCGAGAGAAAATAACAGTATCTACTCGGACATTACAGTGGAAGTGTGTTGAATCAGCAGCAGACAGTAAGCGTCTT